CGTTCTATGATACCTAAATCGGAGAAAAATCCGGATCAAACTCTTATTTATCTTAACCTTAGGTTAATTTACTTCGACGAAAGGGATCAAAATTGTCCGAACCCTTGTGATTTTTTATTTTCTTTTCGTTAGGTTTAGGTCTGGCGCGAATAATATTCTACGACTAGCAATTCATTTATTTTCAAACCGACCCATTTACTATCTATTATTTGATTGACTAATCCTTTATATTGGAATGGTTGAAGAGTCAAATGTTTTGGCATTTCGTCCTGAGAGGATGAATCGAAAGAATTTTGAATCAGAGCTCTAGAGTTTTGTTCATCCCTCGCCGTAATAATATCTCGGGGTTTGCAGCGATAACTTGGTATATCTACTATACGACCATTGACTAAAATATGTCTATGGTTAACCAATTGACGGGCTCCAGGAATAGTCGGAGCCATACCCAATCGAAAAAGGATGTTATCCAAGCGCATTTCAAGTAATTGGAGTAAAACCTGACCTGTTGACCCCTTGGCTTTGCCGGCGATACGAACGTATTTAAGTAATTGTCGTTCTGTAAGACCATAATGAAAACGCAACTTTTGTTTTTCTTCTAGACGAATACGATATTGAGATTTTTTACCGGAACGTGATTGGTTTCTAAGATCACTTCCGGCTCTAGGCTTTTTATTAGTTAGTCCCGGTAAAGCTCCCAGGCGGCGTATTTTTTTGAAACGAGGTCCCCGGTAACGCGACATAAAGACTCCTTATTCTTATTTATATTGAATTCTTATTGATGAAATTTCATTTTACAGAATAAACCTAAACTAAAACTGAACTAAATGATAAATGAAGCGAAGTTTACGGAAGTAGTGTACTTGTACTCTAAAGAATAATTAGATGAATAAATATCCAGACCTTTCTATTCTATATATATTCTATATAAAGATTCTATATAGATAAAAAATAGATAAAAGGGATTCTTTTCATGGCATAGTTGTAAGTTCATATAAGATAAAAAAATATATATTTTTCAATATTATTTGATTTCGGATTTCAAAAGGGCATTCTCAATCATGTAAAAACTCGAATAAAATAAATAGAGAAAAGCCGGCTATCGGAATCGAACCGATGACCATCGCATTACAAATGCGATGCTCTAACCTCTGAGCTAAGCAGGCTCACATAAGATAAATTATACCTGCATAGGGATTCAATAAACTATTGTTAGCTATTAATTTTAATTAATATACTTATATTTGCATTCTTGGCGATTCCTATTAGCTAGTCATAATGAATATGACTATCGAAAAAATAGAATATAGAATTGAAAGGAAATATTCAATACTCATACTTACCATAGACCATAGAATATAACGATTAATCTATCGATATATAATTTTAGTTTTTTTCTCACATCACAATTATATAGTACAATTCTATAGTATAGCATTTAATATTAAAAAATATTTGATTCGATCTATTTTTAGATTAAATCATTTTCGTTTTTGCTTTCAAATGATATTTGAAAGTCTTTTTATTACATTTATATATTTTATTTCATATCATCATATATATCTTTTTTATTTATAAATGGAATGATTTGTTTTAAATAATTAGAAATTATTGCGCTTTGATTCGTAAAGATGGAAGCTCGGACGAAAAAAAGAATCGACCGTTCAAGTATTCCAAATTGCATGGGAAAAACGAGCAGAAGAGAGACATATATACGTGGTATATCTCCATCTATATTGAATTGCAGATACAGAAATGATAGAATCGTTTCTGATTGGACCAAATGCGGGTGCGGGTTTCCTATAGAAGATGAAAGAAGATAGCCAAGAAATCAAAGAGGAGAAAAACTTTTTCGAGATAGGAATCAGTATTTAATGAATTCAACGGTTCCAGCAGAAATGAAATAAAAAAGAGAACGACATCTGAATAAAAATGAGATCCTAATCTCAAAACAAAAAGGGGATATGGCGAAATTGGTAGACGCTGCGGACTTAATTGGATTGAGCCTTGGTATGGAAACCTACTAAGTGAGAACTTTCAAATTCAGAGAAACCCCGGAATTAATAAAAATGGGCAATCCTGAGCCAAATCCTATTTTCCAAAAACAAACAAAGGCCCAGAAGGTGAAAAAAGGATAGGTGCAGAGACTCAATGGAAGCTGTTCTAACAAATGGAATTGACTGTGTTGCATTGGTAGAGTAATCCTTCCATTGAAACTTCCGAAAAGATGAAGGATATACGTATATACATACGTATACGTACTGAAATACTCTATCAAATGATTAATGACGACCTTAATCTGTATTTTTCTATGAAAAAGGGAAAAATTGTTGTGAATCGATTCCATATTGAAGAAAGAATCGAATATTCATTGATCAAAGCATTCACCACACAGTCTGATAGTTCTTTTGCAGAACTAATTAATCGGACGAGAATAAAGATAGAGTCCCATTCTACATGTCAATACCGGCAACAATGAAATTTATAGTAAGAGGAAAATCCG